ATTTGCTAAAAATTGCTCTAAAAATGTTGTTTTTTGTTAAAAAAAATCAATTTTTTTGCTAAAAAACTACAAAAAATGCCAATTTTTTAGTGTTTTTGAGAAAATATTTCCTAAAAAAAAAAAAAAATCAGTTTTTTTCAAAATTTTTAAAATTTGATTAATTTTGTGGGTCAATTAATTTGAGTTGCCTTTTATTTTTTTTTCGAAAAGTTTTGCTTCAAAATACAAAAAAAAAAAAAAAATAATATTTAAAAAGAGAGATAAATTGCTAGAAAAAAAAAAAAAAAAAAATATATTATGGCGAATTCGAGCAAAAAATTTTTATTTTAATTCTTAAGATTTTCTTGTCTTTAAGATCTAAACTTAACGCATTTCCTCTGCCAAAGAATTATTCAATTAATTTTAAAATATAAATTTTAAAGTAATTATTATGGCGAATTCGAGCAAAAAATTTATTTATAGAGTTCGTATATTACCTTTATTTCTTTCTGTTAAAAATACAACTATAATTATTAGAATTAATAATAGAGTGAATAAAAAAATTCTTATTTTTATAGATCTTGAGAACCTAGATTGTATTACGGACTCAAAATTCATTTTTTTCTGTTCTATATAATCATTTTTTAGTCTATTAAATAAATAAATGTATAAAGGAATAGTAGAGTAGTAATATTTTTTTGGTAACTTAATTATAGGTTCTTTAGAAAATGTTAGTCTAATGATGTAAGAAAATAGTATAAGAATTCCTCCTAAGTAGATAATTGTAATAAAGAATCTGAATCATGAAAATTTATGCCAAAAAGATAGTATTGCTGATGTAATTAAACATTGGGTAATTACTATTATTCCTAATGTTAATGGATGATAAGAGAAAATTATAAATATTGTTGAAGTAATAAATAAAAAGATTAAAATTATGTTTACAGTTTTTGTAATTATTTATTAATAAAATCTTAAATTTCGGAATTTTCTCTTTTTAAAATTTGCAATTTTGAGTTTTAATATAAACTACGAAATTTTTATTAATTATAATTATATAGACTATGTTTTTAAACTTTATGTTATTGTAATTAACAATTTTATAGTCTTAAAATTATTTAGGTTAACATAATTAATTTAAGTTTATATTTTTAAAATATATGATTGAACATCTTAATTAATTAATAAAATTATTTTTTTTGGTCCTTTCGTACTAAAAAAAAAATTGATTAAAGGATAGAAACCAACCTGGCTTTCGCCGGTCTTAACTCAAATCATGTAAGGTTTTAAAGGTCGAACAGACCTAATTTTTTAATTTTCTTCTATTAAAATTTACCTTAATTCAACATCGAGGTAGTAACCATTTTTTTCGATTTGAACTCTCAAAAAATATTACCCTGTTATCCCTAAGGTAACTTTTTCTTAATTCTTTTTTAAGGATTAATTATTTCTTTAAATTGTTTAAAAATTTAAAAATTTTTGTTTTTTAGCTGCCCCAGCTAAATTTACCTATTTTTTAATATTATTTGTTTAATAAGTTCTATAGGGTCTTGTCGTCCTTTTATTTTATTTAAGCCTTTTAACTTAAATGTTAATTTAAATTTTTAATTAAGAAAGACTTTTTTTCGTTTTACCGTTCATTCAAGCCTCTAATTAGGAGACAAATTATTATGCTACCTTAGCATATTAATGGCTGTTTAATTTTCACTGAGCAGGCTTTATCTCAAATAAATTCTAGAGACAATGTTTTTGTTAAACATTCGAAAAAATTATTTGCCGAGTTCCTGAATTTTTTTTTTTATATTTACTAATTATATAATTTTTATTTTTGGTTTAAGTTAATTAAATTTTAATAAATTTTTGATTAATATAAAATTTTATTAAAAAATTATAAACTATTAAGTTGATGGTTAATTTAATTCCTTTTTATTTAATTTTTTTTTAATCATTTTATTTTTTAAAGCTAATCCCTTAAAAATTTTTTAGGTAATTTTTTTTATCACTTAAGAAATTGAATTTCTTTCTTAAAAAACTAGATATCAAAAAAGATGAAAATATTTTATTTCTAAATTTTTTTTTTTATAATTTTGTAATATTAATCAAAATCTAATTTAGATCCTTTTTTTTCGAGATTTAAAATTAGTATTTTAGTTCTATATATCATGATACACAAGGTACAATTTAATTAATTTACTAATTTATTAATTTGTTTATTTTTCAATACTGTTTAACTAAGTTTTTTAAAAAATTATTTAAACTTAAATCATTGTTTTAAAAATCTGTTTTATTAAATTGATTTACAAATATAAATTTATTATAAATATATTTGTTAAATAATTTGGTATAATTAAGATGATAGTTTATAAAACTTTAAAAAAGTTAGAAGCTTTTATTTATTCATCTAATTTTTTTTAATTAAAATTTTTTATTTTCACTAAATAAACAAAATTTAGTAAATTATATTTATGTTGTAATTAAATTTATTATGAATTTAGTAGAATATGTGTGTATAAAAAATTTAAGTACTATTTATATATAATTAAAATTGTTAAGAACTTTTATTTATAATATTAGTGAACATATTTATGTTGTTATTATTTTGAAAAAATAATGTTTTATTTTAAACTACACAAATAATTAAGTAATTATTTTTGTTATTTAAAGCAAAAGAAAAATGCTATTACATTTTTATGTATTAGAAAAATTTTAAATAGTTAGAATAATTATTCATTGATACTATTAACAGTAGTAAACCTCTATTTGGTTTTAACTAAATTTTAAGTTCCCATCTATTCATGTACTCAAAATAAATAATTTATAAATTTAGTTTACAAAACTAATGTTTTTATTAAACTATTTGAGCTGATGTATAAATATATTTATAAGTTAATTATAAATTTGTAAATAAGTTATATAATATTTTATTTATTATTTATTTCAAAAAAATTGAGTTATACTATAATGTTAATATTTAGAGTATTAATTTTACAGATTTATTTTAAATTAATAGATGTTAATCTTTATTATATTTTCAAAATATATGCTTTAAATAAGCTAATTAATTTAAATTTAAAATTTTATCTAATAGTTATAATTATAAGTAGAAGATAAATTTATTAATTTAACTATTTATATATTTTAAATTATTATCTGTAAATAAATAAAAATATTTAATTAATTAGATCTAAAAAATTATAATATTATAAGTTATTTATTTACCAAATCAGTAAATAGAGATATATAAAAATAATCATACTACATCTACGAAGTGTCAGTATCAAGCTGCTGCTTCAAATCCAAAGTGGTGATGAGATGAAAAATGATTTTTTAATAAACGAATGTGGCATGTTGATAGGAAAATTGTTCCAATAATTACGTGGATTCCATGAAAGCCTGTAGCTATAAAGAATGTTGATCCGTAAACTGAGTCTGAAATAGAAAATGATGCTTCTTTATATTCGATATATTGTAAAATTGAAAAATAAATTCCTATTAATACTGTTACTATTAAAAATCTTGTTGATTTTTTTTTTATTCCAATTATTATAAAGTGATGAGATGCTGTTAAAGTTACTCCTGATCTTAATAAAATTAATGTATTAAGAAGAGGAATTGTTATAGGGTTAAATCTTTTAATACCTTTACATGGTCATCTTTGTCCAATAAAAATATCTGGTGAAAGAGATGTATGGAAAAATGCTCAGAAAAATGATAAAAAAAAGAAAACTTCTGAAGTAATAAATAGTATTATTCCAATTTTTAATCCTTTTGTAACTTCTTTGGTATGTCGATTTTCTATTGTTGATTCTCGGATAATGTCCCGTCATCATAAAAAAGCTACTAAAGATATAATGATTATATTAATAAAAAAAATATCTGGTTTTGAATTAAATAATTTTGCTGTAGAAAAAACTATATTAAATACCTGTATAGAGGCTAAGATTGGTCATGGTCTTTGGGAAACTAAATGGAATGGAACTAAAATTTTTGTTATTTAACCTTAAGACTTATTAGTAAAATTGAAGTAAAAATTCAATAGTTTCTTTAACTTACTTAAGGATATAACTGGTTTAACCAACTTTTTATTTGGAAAATAAATTTGCTTCATTACAATAGATATATTAATAAGAGTAAAATTTACTTTATTTTAGGTCGAAACTAAAAACAGAGGCACTGCTTTCTTATTAGAATAAGACCTATATTGGTAAATTATCTTTGACAAAGATAAATTATTATTTAATTACTTATTCTTAAATAGCTTCTATACAAATTGGTATAAATGAGTGACCTGTTCCACAAATTTCTGCACATTGTCCATAAAATAAACCTGGTTTATTAACTTGGAAAATGATTGAATTTAATCGTCCTGGAATTGCATCGATTTTAATCCCTATTTCTGGAATAGAGAATGAATGAATTACATCTAATGAAGTTGTTAAGCATTGAATTTCTGTACCATAAGGTACAATTAGTCGTGTATCTGTTTCTAAAAGACGTCATCCTATTTTGTAATATTCTTGTTTAATTAATTCATTGTCTGGAGTTATATAGGATGAGTACGATGTACCTATATTTGAATCGAAGTTTTCATAAATTCAATATCATTGGGCACCTAAAACTTTAATTGTTATTCTAGGATTGATTATTAAATCAAATAAGTATAAATAATATAGAGATGGGTAAGCAATTATTAATAAAATTAATATAGGTAACATTGTTCAAATAATTTCTAGATTTATGTTTTCTTTAAATTTATAATTAGTTATTTTATTTTTTAAAATTTTAAATATAACAATTATAATGAAAGTAATAATTGCTGATAAAAACATTATTGTGTAGTCATGAAATTCTTCTATGACTGAGATTGAGATTCTTCTTGAGTTTAAAAAAATATTATAAAAAAGTATTTTTGATTTAAAATTTTTTATTACTTAAGGAAAATTATTTCATTTTTGATTTTTAATATCAATGTATTTTTATACTACATAAGTATAATTTTCAATCAAATGATTTTTCTTTCCATTCTATAATAATTCCTACTATTAAAATTGTAATGAATCTAATTCTAGTAATTGATCAATTAATTAAATTTATGCATTTAATAGTTGAAATTAATGGCAATATTATTACAATTTCTACGTCGAAGATAATAAAAATGATTGCAATTAAAAAAAATTGTATTGAAAAAGATAATCGTGAATGATTAAAAAAATTAAATCCACATTCAAATGGTGTAGATTTCTCTTTTTTATTACTAGATTTTTTTGATAAAGAAATTGTTAATATCAAAAGAATTATTGAAATTAAAAATGTTGAGAAAGCTGTTAATGTAATTATTAAAATCTAAATTAAAATTTTTGGACCTTCTTCGAAACAATGTTCTTTAGTTGGTAAGGATTCTTTTCATTCAATTGCTCATTCTATTTTATTTACTATTATAGGGATTCGTTGTGCTGCTATACTTTCTCATAAAATAAAAATAAAATAGATTGTTGCTGTAAGTGAAATTACTGATCCAAATCTTGAAATTTTATTCCATATTTCGAACAAGAATGGGTAATCTGAGTATCGTCGTGGTATACCTATTAATCCTATGAAATGTTGTGGGAAAAATGTTATGTTTACTCCTAAAAATATAAAAAAAAAATGAATTTTTAATCATTTTTGGTTTATTATTATACCTGTAAATAATGGGTATCAATGGATTAATCCTGCAAAAATTGCAAAAATTGCACCTATTGATAATACATAATGAAAATGAGCTACAACATAATATGTATCATGTAAAACAATATCAATTGAGGAATTTGAAAGTATTACTCCTGTTAATCCACCTAGAGTGAAAAGAAAAACGAATCCTATTCTTCATAGTGTAGAAATTGATATTTCTAATTTAGATCCACAAAACGTCGCTAATCATCTAAAAATTTTAATTCCAGTTGGAACAGCAATAATTATAGTTGCAGAAGTAAAGTATGCTCGAGTATCTACGTCTATACCAATAGTAAATATGTGATGAGCTCAAACAATAAATCCTAAAAATCCAATTGCTAGTATAGCATAAATTATTCCTATTAACCCAAATGTTCTTTCTTTTTTAGTTTCTTGTGTAATAATATGAGAAATTAGTCCAAATCCTGGTAAAATTAAAATGTAAACTTCTGGGTGACCAAAAAATCAAAATAAATGTTGGTACAAAACAGGGTCTCCTCCTCCTCCTGGATCAAAAAATGATGTGTTTAAATTTCGGTCTGTTAATAGTATTGTGATTGCTCCAGCTAAAACTGGTAATGATAGAAGAAGAAGAATTGCTGTAAGGATTACAGATCATACAAATAATGTTGTTTTTCTAAATGATAAATTTTTAGTTTTTAAATTTACAATTGTAGTAATAAAATTTAACGCTCCAAGGATTGATGAGATTCCTGCTAAATGAAGAGAAAAAATTGTTAAGTCAACTGATATTCCTGAATGATAAAATGTTGATAATGGTGGGTAAACTGTTCATCCGGTTCCTGCACCTTCTTTTGAAAGACCTATGATTAGTAGAATAATTGAAGGAGGTAAAAGTCAAAATCTCATATTGTTAAGTCGTGGAAAAGCTATATCTGGTGCTCCTAATATTAATGGTACTAATCAATTTCCGAATCCTCCAATTATAATAGGCATTACTGTAAAAAAAATTATTACAAATGCGTGGGCTGTAACAATTGAATTGTAGAACTGGTCATTATTAATAAATAATTTTATAGGTGTTCGTAAATTTAAACGGATAAGTATTCTTAGTGATAAACCTAGTATACCTGATCAAAATCCAAAAATGAAGTACAAAATTCCAATATCTTTATGGTTTGAAGAAAATAGCCATTTTTCAGTTAAATGTAAAAAACTATAGTTTATAAATTTGTTAATTATATTTTTATACACTTATAAAGTCTACGCCTATTTTAATTATTAATTTACATTATATTGATTAAATAAATAATTTTTTAAGAAAAGTTAATTAAAGTTTTTAATAATTCTATTTTGTGTAATCTGATTCATCAGAATAAAGTGTTAATAGTATACAAAATACATATGCTTGAATTAAGGCTACTCCTATTTCTAAAACAGTTAAAACTATTTGGACTAAAATTATTAAAATACATACTAGATAGGTTGAATTACTAATTATATTTCCTATAAGTGTTAGTAGTAAATGACCTGAAACTATATTAGCTATTAAACGAATACTTAAAGTTATAGGTCGAATTGAATTTCTAATTATTTCAATAATAACTATAAAGTTAATTAATAAAGTTGGTGTTCCATTAGGAACTAAGTGAGCAAATATTTTATTAGTAAATTTTATTCATCCAAAAATTATAAATCCTGTTCATATAGGTATAGAAATTATTATGTTTAGTGAAATATGTCTTGTTCTTGTAAAAATATTTGGTATTAACCCCATCATGTTACAAATTATAATTAATAAAAATGCTCTAATAAAAATATTTCTTCTGTTATCTAATTTTCTTTTAAGTGCAATTTTAAATTGTTCTTCAATGTTTTTAATTAATTTTTTTAGTATAAGAATTAGTCGTGATGGTTTTGTTCACAATATATATATAAATATTATTAAAGGTACAAAGAGGCAAGTTCAATTTATTTCATTAAAGATTCTGGTTTTTGGGTCGAATGAAATGAATAATCCTAGAATTAAAATATCTAATTTTTTTTTTTTTTTTTTTGATTTTGGCTTAAATTTTAATGACATGTCAGGATTTATATATAATAAAACTACTATTCTAATTAAAGAAATAATTAACGTAATTAAAATGCTAAAGACAGATATTGGAAGAATCTGAAATATATAATCTAAGTACATCTTCCAATACACTTACTTTGTTTCGACTTATCTTAATTTTGATCAAGAGTGTCGGGCGATTTGTACACATAAATATAATTATTCAATTTTTTTTTTTAAAAAAATTTACTTTTAAGTTCTCTAATTCCAAAATTTTAAATTTTTTGTTATTCTTTTATAAAAATGATACTCAATAGTTCTTTCTAAACCCTGTCTCGACCTGAATTACTTTTATTTAAATAATTTAAAAAATTTTGGTTAACAATTTATAACTTTTATTATTTTCTTAAACGGAGATATAGTGGCTTACTACTTTAGAAAGTAAGGTATATTGTGGATTATCATAATTTAAAGTATCAAGTATCCCTAAATTTTATTTATGCTGCCATATTCTTTGAGTTTATAATCTTTATTATTATTACCCTGGATAAATTTTTATACTTTCATACAAGGGTATCAAATCCTTTTCTTTTCTAAAAGTTTTTGTAGGTTCTAAAATTTTTTGAATTTTTTTTAAGAGTTTTAATTGCACCTATTATATATTTATTTTTAGTTTTCTATACTTTCTTATAACTACATTTTCCGATTTATTATATTTTCTTTAAGTTTAACCGCGATTGCTGGCACTTTAATTTAACAGTTTATTTCCTTTCCTTTTACAAATTTTATTTGTTAAAAAATTTTTATATTGGTTTAACATAATTTATTTTGTTCTCCATTCATAAAAAAAGAATTATAATTGAACCTAGAATTAAAATCATGCTCTAAATTTTAAAATATCTTAATATTTTCAATATTATACTTTACATTAAGCTAAAAGAGCAAGGTTTAAAGAAGACTGTTTTTGTAATTTTTATATGCAAAATAAATATTTTTTTTAAATTACTTCTCTTATCTAAAAGGATAATATCATTTTAGGGTTATGAGCCCAATAGTTTTTTTAACTTACTTTTAGATTATTTAATCAAAATGATTAATAATATAGGAATTAATAAATTTATTGTTGAAATAGGTAAAATAAATTTTCATGAAATGTTTATTAATTTGTCATATCGATAACGTGGTAAAGTTGCTCGAATTCAGATAAAAAAGAATATTCACATTATTGAACTTAATATAGAGATAAGATTAAAATTTCTGTTTAAAAAAATTATTCTTGATAATAATCTGAAAAATAAAATTATTATATATTCTGCTATAAAAATGATTGCAAATGTTCCTCTTCTAAATTCTGTATTAAATCCAGATACTAGTTCTCTTTCTCCTTCTGCAAAATCGAAGGGAGTTCGATTTAGTTCTGCTACTACTGAAATTGTTCAAAGAATTAAATTTAATATTATTATTCAGTTGAAAAAAATTTTTTGTTCAATTAATATGTTAAATATTCTTATAGATGAAAATGGAATTATTATTCTTATCATAATGAATACTAGAGAAACTTCGTATGAGATAGTTTGAGCAAGAGCTCGTATTCTTCCTAAAAGAGAATAATTTGAATTTGATGATCATCCTGCTGCAATAATAGGATAAACTCCCAATCTTAAAATTGAAATAAATATTATTAACCCTAGATTTATTCTTAACATTGGTTTTAAAAATGGTAAACAAATTCAAATTATCAATGCTAATGTAAGTCTAATTAAAGGAGAAATTATAAATGTTATAAAATTTGATGATTTTGTATTTCTTAATTCCTTGGTATAAAGTTTTACCGCATCTGATAAAGGCTGTAAAATTCCTATTGCTCCAGTTTTATTAGGTCCTATTCGAATTTGTATATAACCTAAAATTTTACGTTCTATAAGAGTGATAAATGCTACTGCTAATAATGAAAAAATTAAAACTGACAATAATGAAATTATTTGTAAAAATTTTATTGAAATTTAATTTTTATTATTTTTAATTTTGAAAATTAATAGTTTGTTTAACTTAAAATTTCATATTATAAATATAATTATAATTGGTGTTAATATAATAAATAATGGGAATTTATTGTTTTTTTCTTTTTTTTTTAGTTTATTTGAATTTAAGTTTATTATAAGGTTGGTTAATATTATTCGTATATAAAAGTATGTTGATAATGTATTTAAAATTAAGATGAATGAAGTCAAAAAAATTATTTTTATTTCTATTATTTTTATAATAACTAATATTTTTGGTATGAACCCCAAGAATGGTGGAATTCCTGCTATTCTTATAATTAATGTAATTAAAATTAGGTTATTAATTTTGTTAAATTTATATAAATTTATTGATTGAAATAAAAAATTTATTTCAAAATTTTTTATAATTTTTGTTAATGAAAATGTTATGAAAGAGTAAATTAAAAAATATAATTTAAATAGTTTCTTAGATAATATTAGAGATATTAATATAATTGATAAATGGTTTATTGATGAGAATCCTATAATTTTCCGTAATGAAAATATTGTTAAACCTTTTATAGATGAAATCATTATTCTTGTAAGTCTGAAAATTATAATTAGCTTTTTATGGGTTATTATTATTAATGAAACTAGTGGAATAATTTTTTGTATAGTTAGTATAATAAAGCATGTGTTTCAGGTTATTCCTTCAATTGTTATGATTATCCATGAGTAGAAAGGGAATAACCCTAATTTTGTAAAAATTGATATTATTAGAAAAAATTTTATTAATTCTAGAAAATTTATGTTTATATGTATGTATAAAATTCTTATCAAAATTATGGTCGAAGAAATTCTTTGAATTAAAAAGTACACTATAGTTGATTTTTCATTTTTAATTGTTTGATTTATTGATATAATTCTAATGAACGAAAATATATTAATTTCTATACTTATTCAAATACCTAGGAATGAATTTGATGATAAACATATAATAATTCTTATAATTAATAATATTATAAAAATTAATTTTTGGATTAAAATATTTTTTATTTCATAGTTGTTAACTGTCTATGTAAAGTAAAATAATCTAAATAAGATGATAAACTGTAAATTTATTTATGAACTAAGTTCTTTTACTAAAAAAGGAATATAAATAAAGAAAAATATGTCAATGTTAAGATTTGTCCAATTAATACAAAAGGTTCTTCAACTGGTCGTGCTCCAATTCATGTTAATAAGACAAATGTTGAAATAAATATTCAGAAATTAATTTGGTTTATTGTTTTAAATTGTTTTCCCTGTTCTTTTTTCTTTTTGAAAAATGGCAAAAACATTAAAATTGCAATTGATATAACTAATGCGATTACTCCTCCTAATTTATTAGTAATTGATCGAAGAATTGCGTAAGCAAAAAGAAAGTATCATTCAGGTTTAATATGTGGAGGTGTAACTATAGGGTTTGCTAAAATAAAATTGTCTGGATCCCCTAAAAAATAAGGTATAAAAGAAATAATAAAAATTAAACTTATGAATAAAATTAAAAACCCTATTAGATCTTTTAATATAAAAAAGGGTGTAAATGGGATTTTAAATGAATTTCTGGAAATACCTAATGGATTATTAGATCCTTTTAAGTGTAGGAAAAATAAATGTATAAAAACTATTATTATAACTACAAATGGTAAGATAAAATGAAATACAAAAAATCGGTTTAAGGTAGAATTATCTACTGAAAATCCTCCTCAAATTCATTGAACTAATATAGTTCCTAGGTAAGGAATTGCTGAAAGTAAGTTTGTAATTACTGTTGCTCCTCAAAAAGATATTTGTCCTCATGGTAAAACATAACCTAAGAATGCTGATGCTATTGTTAAAAAAAAAATTATTACTCCTATAATTCATGTTTTTGTTAATACAAATGATTCATAGTAAATTCCTCGTCCAATATGAATAAACATTGAAATAAAGAAAAAAGATGCTCTATTTGCATGTAAAATTCGTAGAAATCATCCTATATTTACATCTCGACTAATATGTATTACTCTTTCAAAAGCTATTTCAATGTTTGGGGTATAATGTATTGCTAGGAATAATCCACTAATAATTTGAATTATTAGGCAAACTCCTAGAATTGAACCAAAGTTCCATATTAGTGAAATATTTATGGGTGATGGTAAATTTACTAATGATCTATTTAAAATTTTATATAAAGGGTCATTATAAATTTTTTTAAATTTTATTATTTCAAAGGAGTAGATTAATATTCTACATCTTATATTCTATCAAAATATTCCTCAATTATCGGGCATCCTTTGGTTTAAAAGTTTTTAACTTTTTCTAAAAATTTCAAAAATTATTGTACTAATATACTAAAACAAATTTTCAGAAAATAATTTAAAAAAAATAGTAATTTTGGATATTACTTTTGAGAAATTCTCTTTTCTGATTATTACTTATGATAAGAGAACATAATATTTATGATTACATTTTTATATTTTTTATTTTTTATTTTTTATTTTTTATGTATAATTTTTATTCTTTTTTTAATTGTCTTCTAATTTTAGAGTCTATTTCTTTATTAACAATTATTGTTATTTTAAGTTTTACACTTATATGATTTTCTTTAAAATTTTCTTTATTCTATTTTATTTTTGTTGTTTGTGAAAGATCTTTAGGTCTTTCTATTTTAGTAAAGTCTGTGAAATTTTTTGGAGTTAACAGATTTCGAGGAATGAATATTTTATTATTTTAATAATAATTTTCTTTTTTTTTGTTCAATTTATTGGTCTTTTTTTTGGTATAAATTGAATTTTTTTCATTTTAATTATACTTTTTTATTATCCTTTATTTTTTTTTTTACATGTTTCCATAACATTTCTTTCTAAAAATTGATTTTTATGTATTGATTCTTTTTCTTTTATAATATTAATTTTGTCTTTTTGAATTATTTTTTTAAGGGTATTATCTAGAAAATATGTCTTAAAATTCTTTTTTTCTTTATTATTTATAAAGGCTTTTTCTATTTTATTAATTTTCTTATTATTGTTTTTTATATCTAATAATTTAATACTTTTTTTTTTTTTTTTTGAGTCTTCCCTTTTTCCTACGATTTTTATTATTATTGGTTGAGGAAATAATTTTGATCGTATTCAGTCTGGTATATATTTGTTTTTTTATACTCTTTTTGGTTCTATACCTATACTTTTATCCTTATATATATTGTACAACTTAAATTCAAGGTTTAATTTTTTTTTTATAGAGTTTTATTCATTTTTCAAGTTATTTTATTTTTTTTTTATTATTTCTTTTTTAATTAAAATACCAATGTTCCTTTTTCATTCTTGACTTCCAAAGGCTCATGTAGAGGCTCCTATTTCTGGTTCCATGGTTTTGGCTGGTATTTTATTAAAAATGGGGGGTTATGGTTTATATCGTTTTTTTTTTATTTATAAGAATTTTTTTAATTTTAATAATATTTGAATTTATATTAGAATTTGGGGTGGTTTATTATCTAGAATCATTTGTCTTCGTCAGGTTGATATTAAGTCTCTTATTGCTTTTTCTTCCGTTTCTCATATGAGTCTAGTTATTATTGGAATTATAATTTTTTCTGATATTTCTATTATTGGTTCTTTGACTTTAATAGTTTCTCATGGTTTATGTTCTTCTGGTTTATTTTTTTTAGCTAATATAGTCTATGACCGTTCTGGTAGTCGTAATTTATTTCTAAATAAAGGTTTAACTTCTATATTCCCTTCTTTATCTTTATGGTGATTTATTTTTTGTAGATTTAATATAGCTTGTCCTCCTTCTTTAAATTTAATTAGAGAAATCTTTTTAATTAATAGTATAGTTTCTTGAAGATTTATATTTATCTTTTTTTTAATATTTATATGTTTTTTTGGAGGTGTTTATAACCTTTTTTTGTACACTATTGTAAATCACGGAATAACTTTTTCTAGTATTTATAATTTTCCTATATCTTGTTTAGTTATTGAATATTATATTTTATATATACATTTTTTTCCTACTTTTCTTTTATTTATAAAATTAGATTTTTTTTTTTATTCTGTTAATTTAATAAAAATTTTGATTTGTGGTATCAAGTTTATACTTTTTGTATACAGAATAATTTTTATTTTAATATTTCCTTTCTTTCTTTTCTTAAGAATAATTTTTTTTATTATTTCATTTATTTTTTTAAATGTTAAATTTAGATTTTATATTCATTGAGTTTTTTTTTGTTCTTCTTTTTATGTTTCTTTTCCTGTTTATTTAGATTACATCTCTTGTATTTTTATAGGGATAGTTCTTTTAATTAGTGGTTCGATTTTGTTTTATTCAGAATATTATATATCTAATGAGGTTTTCAAATCCCGTTTTTTTTATTTAATATTCTTGTTTATTATATCTATAATTTTTTTAATTTTATGTCCTAATTTTTTTTGTATATTATTGGGCTGAGATGGTTTAGGATTAATTTCCTTTTGTTTAGTTCTTTATTATCATAACTATAATTCTCTAAGATGTTCTATAATTACTGCTTTGACTAATCGAGTTGGTGATGTATTTATTATTGGTTCCATTAGAATATTTTTTTCTATAGGAGGTTTTAGATATATAAATTTTCTAAATTATAATGAATTATTTTGAATATCTCTACTTTTTTTTATTGCTTCTATAACTAAGAGGGCTCAGATTCCATTTTCTGCTTGATTGCCAGCTGCTATAGCAGCTCCTACTCCTGTTTCATCTCTTGTTCATTCTTCTACCTTAGTAACTGCTGGTATTTATATTATAATTCGTTTTAATTTTTTCTTTTCTGATAATATGAAAGTTTATATAATGTTAATTTCTTTGTTAACTATAATTATGTCTGGGATTTCTGGTTTAATAGAAAATGATTTAAAAAAAATTATTGCTCTTTCTACTTTAAGACAATTGGGTTTTATAATGTTTTCTATTAGATTAAGTTATTATGACTTAGCTTTTTTTCACTTAATTTGTCATGCAAGATTTAAAGCCCTATTATTTATATGTGCTGGATTGTTAATTCATCAATTTTCTGATAATCAAGATATTCGTTATTATGGTTTTCTTGACAAAAATTATTTTTTTACTATTTGTATGTTTAATGTTTCAAACTTATCTCTTTGTGGATTTCCTTTTTTATCTGGATTTTTTTCCAAAGATATTATTATTGAGTTGTGTTTAAAGATAAATATAAATTTTTTGTTATTGTTTTTAGTGATTTTTGGTACTTTTTTAACTGTTTTTTATAGATTTCGTTTATTAATTTTTTTGTCAATAAAAAATTTTTACAGTCATTCATATTTTTTTTTTAATATAAATAATATGAATATAAACTTTTCTATATTATTTTTATTTTTTTTTTCAATAATGTTTGGTTACTTAGGTTCCAATCTAATTTTATTGCCTTATAATTATATTGTTTTTCCATTTTTTTTAAAAGTTTTTATTTTATCAATTTGTTTGTTTTCTTTTATATTTTGTCTATTTTTCTCTAAAGTTTTTTTTTTAAAATTAAATTATTTTATTTATTTTTTTTGAAATATATGATTCTTAAGATTTTTGAAAACGGATTTTTTTAAGCATTTTCTTTTTTCTTTTTCTTTAAAATCTTCAAAATTTATATATGGATTTGTTGAAGACTTATTTGGCCTTAAAAGTGTTTATTATTTAAAAAATTTGTCTGTTTCTCTTAATAAATTTTTTTTTTTAAGGGTTTTTAATCTTTTTATTTTATTTTCATTTTTTTTTATAATATTTTTAGTTTTTTGTTACTAA